ATATAAACTCTCTTGGAATGAAAATGAATTGTATAATCATTGGAGTTATAAAAATAAAGAAAAAAGAAAAAATTTAACCAACAAATTTATAAATATAGTTCCAACTATAGATAAAATTCTAAAGAGTAATTCTCTTATTCTGGATGGACTCAAAAACAGAACTAGATTGTGGAATACTAAAACAGACAAAAAAAAATACTTACCAAAGGTATATGACCCTGTTTTAAAGGGCGCAGCCCGTGGACAAATGTTAAAATTGTTTTGGCTTTCAATCAAAAAAAAAATTGACATACAAAATTACATAGAAAGGGGTCGGATAAATAAAATTTATGGTGTCTTTGTTATTATTAATTACTTAGAATTTCAGCAGAAAACAAAATTTGTTGAGAGAATTCATAAAAAATCATTAGAAAAACAAATTAGTTTTTTGTTGAATTTAATGAATGAAGTTGCTCCAAAACCAACATTCGATTTTAAAAAATTTTATTTACTATCTGAATCTAAACAAGTAAGAATTAATTCAGAAGGACGAAAAAAAAATTTTCCAGTAGAAAAGGTTCAAACTGATACTAACAAAAAAAAAAAACACACACATTTTATTGAGCTAAAAGAAATCGAAAAAAAAGTTCCTCGATGGTCATACAAATTAATGGACCATTTGGAACAAGAGGAATCCCAAAACGAAGAACTTTTAGGAAAACAGCCTCCGGTTCGTTCAAGAAAAAGCAAACGTGTAGTAATTTTTAATGATGACCCAAAAGATAGCAATACTTCTAGTAATCCCCAAAATCTTAATAATGATGAAACAAACGCTGAAAGAAATAACATTTCTGTGATACGTTATTCACAAAAACCTGATTTTAGGCGAGACATAATTACAGGCTCAATGCGAGCCCAAAGGCGGAAAACAATTATTTGTAAAGTTTTTGAAGGAAATATACATTCCCCCACTTTTTTGGATCGAATAGAAAATGACCCTTCTTTTTATTTTTATATTTTAGATCTTTTTAAAAAAGAATTTAAAAATAGGCTATGGAAAAATACAGAATTCAAAATTATGGATTATACAGATAAAAAGGCAAAAGGGAGTAATCAAAAAAAAGCAGAAAAAAGACGAGAAAAAAAACGTATAGACATATACGAAGCCTGGGATAGCTTTGTAGTCGCTCAAATAATAAGAGGTCTTCTGTTAGTAACCCAATCAATTCTGAGAAAATATATAATATTACCATCATTGATAATAGTTAAAAATATTACTCGTATACTATTATTTCAATTTCCTGAATGGTACGAGGATTTAACGGATTGGCGAAAAGAAATGCATGTTAAATGCACTTATAACGGCGTTCAATTATCAGAAACAGAATTTCCAAAAAACTGGTTAAGAGACGGTATTCAGATAAAGATCCTATTTCCTTTTCGTCTGAAACCTTGGCACAAATCTAAGTTAGGAAAAAGATATACCTATCTACTGAAAAATAAAGAACAAACAAATGATTTTTTTTTTTTAACAGTTTTAGGAAAGGAATCTGAACTTCCTTGTGGTTCTCCACAAAAACAACTTTCATTTTTTGAACCTATTTTTAAAGAACTACAAAAAAAAATGAAAAAAGTTCAAAAGAAATGTTTTTGGGTTCTAATAATTTTAAAAGAAAGAATTACATTTTTTATAAATATCTTAAAAAAAACAAAAAAAAGGTTTATTGAAAACATTCTAGTTATAAAAAAAAAAATAACAAAACTAAGAATATTTGGATTTAAAGAAATAGATGAATTGAGTAAAAAAAAAGAACAAAATTTTATTCATGAATTGTCCAGTAATATTCAATCTCCGAATTGTACAACTTGTGCATTGACAAAACAAAAAATACAAGGGCTAGCTGCTAGAACAAGCACAATCGTAAATGAAATACAAAAAATTTCAAAAGACAATAAAAACGAATTTATAAGCCTAGATATAAATAAAAAAATTAGTTGGAACAAAATGAGCTATGATGATAAAAGATTGGAATCGCCAAAAACGATTTTGCAGCTATTAAAAAGAACAAATATTCGACTAACCCATAAAACAAAATTTTTTATAAACTTTTTCTTTGAAAGGATACATAGAAATATCTTTTTATATATCAAGAATCTTTATAGAATAAATCTACAACCTTTTTTTTCTTTTTTTGAAAAAAAGAAAAAAAAGTTTAATAAATACGGTTGCTATATTTACAAAACTGAAACAAATCAAGAAAAAATTGCTAAAACAAACCAAAGTATAACTCAATTTGTTTATACTCTAACAAAAACAAAGGCACTTTCTAATATTAGAAATAAGAAGTTACATTCTTTTTGTGATTTCTCTTATTTGTCACAAGCATATGTCTTTTACAAATTATCACAAAATACGGTTTTGAACTTTTTTAATTTATATAAGTTAAGATTAATATCTGTCTTTCAATCTAATGTAAAATCTCTTTTTCTTAAAAATGAAATAAAGAATTATTTTATTGGAACACAGAAAATTTTACATTCCGAATTGACCCATAAGAACCTCCGCAATTTCCGAACAATACATCAATGTAAAAATGGGTTAAAAGATTATTATCAAAATTATTTCTCTCAGTTCATACTACCAAAGAATAGAAATAGAATAAATAACCACTTTATAGTTATAGGTAAAAAAAACCATTTAAATAAATATGATTCATATAAAAAAAATCGATTAATTAACTTCGAAAACCACAAAAATGGTAAAAAACAAAATAGATACGATCTTTTATCATATAATTTTATAAGGCCTGAAGATAATAAAAATTCCACCATTTCTGGATTTTCTTTACAAATAAATCAAAACCGAAATATTTATTCTAATTACGATGAAAGTAAACGCCAATCTTTTAATATTCTGGGAGATATTCTGATCAACAATTATCTAGTAGAAGTGAATATTATACATATAAAGAAAAACCTGAAAAGAAAATTTTTTCATTGGATATTTATCCATTTTTGTTTTAGAAAGAAAAAGGAAAAAATTCGTTTTTTTCCCACGATTCAGAAAAATCGAGGGATCAACCCATCCAATAAAAACAAAAAACTTTTTGATTGGATGAGAATGAATGAAGAACTAGAAAATTGTTCCATAAAAAAAAAATTGTTTTTTCCTGAATTTTGGATGCTTTCTAATTCCTATAAAATGAAACCATGGACCATACCAATTAAGTTGCTCCTTTTAAATTTTAATGGAAATGCCTGTGAAAATAAAACCACCACTGTAAAGAAAAAAAGATCTATTTTTCTATCAATTTTTTCATTAGAAAAACAAAGGGAAAAAGAATGCACAGCCCAAACAGATTTTGAATCAACTCTATTAAACTATGAAAAATATATTGAAGAAAATTATATGAAATCAAAGATGAAAAAAGAGAAAATAAAAAAAAAATACACGGATGACATTGACAAAAATTTTTTTTTCGTACTAAACAGATATTTGCTGTTTCAATTTAAATATAATCGAGTTTTAAATAAAAAATTAATCAATAACGTTAATGTATATTGTCTCCTGCTTAGACTGCTAAACCCAAAAGAAATTGCTCTAACCTCTATTCAAAGGGGGGAAATGAGTTTGGATATTTTAAAGATCGATAAAAATTTAATTTTTACAAATACAAAATCATTAAAAAAAAGAATATTTATTCTTGAACCCGTTCCTCTGGCTATAAAAAGGACAGGACAATTTATTATGTATCAAACTATGGGTATTTCGGTAGTTCATAACAGCAATCACACAATTAATCAAAGGTCCGGAGAAAAAGGCCGTGTTGATAAGAAGAATTCTGATGAATTAATTCCAAAACCTCAAAAGATAACCGAAAATCGAGACAAAACTTATTATGATTTGTTTGTTCCTGAAAATATTTTATCCCCTAGACATCGTAGAGAATTCAGAATTCTAATTTGTTTCTATTCAATCAATCGAAATGTTATGCTTCTAAACGCGCCATTTTGGAATGAAAATCTGGTAGTTTTGAATAAAAAAAAAAGAGAGACAAATACACAAATTAAATTAAAATTTTTTCTTTGGCCTAATTATCGATTAGAAGATTTCGCTTGTATGAATCGCTATTGGTTTGATACCAATAATGGCAGTCGTTTCGGTCTACTAAGGATACATATGTATCCACAATTTGAAAAATGAATTACTGCAAAAAAGTCAAATACGGATTGACTTTAGTTCCCGGACTTTATTTTTAGATGAAGACAAAGATCTGTACACATAACATTGTTTTACATTCCATATTGAACGACATATGAATATCTATAAACGATTAAAAATATTATTGATTTTTATGTTTTCTTTAAGGGTAGAATTTTTATCTTTTGTGAGTGTAGACGACCATTTATTTGTCGACCTATTGGAATACTATTTTAAAAGTGGGAATTTTTACCAAAATCCAAAATGAAGATTATTATAATATGCGTATGCAAAAAAAAAAAGAGTAGCACTTTTTTTATTGATATAAAAAAATATATATCTAGTAATTAAAGATCAGTGGGGGTACAATTTCATTTTATGGTAAAAAAGTCATCCATCTCGGTTATTTCGCACGAAGAAAAAGAAGAAAACAGGGGGTCTGTTACATTTCAAATACTAAGGCTAACTAATAGGATACGAAAACTTTCTTCACATTTGGAATTGCACAGAAAAGATTATTTATCTCAGAGAGGCCTACGGAAAATTTTGGGAAAACGCCAAAGGATGCTGTCTTATTTGTCAAAGAAAAATAGAATATGTTATAAACAATTAATTAATCAATTAGATATTCGTGAATCAAAAACGCTTTAATTTAAAGAGCCATTTTGAATTATTTGATTTAGTAGATCTTGAATTTTAATGAACTTATTTTCACTTTCAGTAATTCATGAAAAAATGAATCGAGTAAAAACCTATGAATATACCAGCTACAAGAAATGAACCCATGATAGTAAATATGGGACCCCACCACCCATCAATGCACGGGGTTCTTCGCCTGATCGTTACTCTCGATGGTGAAGATGTTATTGATTGTGAACCTATATTAGGATATTTACACCGAGGAATGGAAAAAATTGCGGAAAACCGAACAATTATACAATATTTGCCTTATGTAACGCGTTGGGATTATTTAGCTACTATGTTCACAGAAGCCATAACCGTAAACGGACCAGAGTTGTTCGGAAATATTCAAGTACCTAAAAGAGCCAGTTATATCCGAACAATTATGTTGGAGTTGAGTCGTATCGCTTCGCATTTGTTATGGCTCGGCCCTTTTATGGCAGATATTGGGGCGCAGACTCCTTTCTTCTATATTTTCAGAGAAAGAGAATTAGTATATGATTTATTTGAAGCTGCCACTGGTATGAGAATGATGCATAATTTTTTTCGTATTGGAGGAGTAGCGGCTGATTTACCTTATGGCTGGATAGATAAATGTTTAGATTTTTGCGATTATTTTTTAACAGGAGTTACTGAATATCAAAAACTTATTACACGAAATCCTATTTTTTTAGAACGGGTTGAGGGGGTAGGCTTTATTGGAAGAGAGGAAGTAATAAATTGGGGTTTATCAGGACCAATGCTGAGATCTTCTGGAATAAAATGGGATCTCCGTAAAGTTGATCATTATGAGTGTTACGACGAATTTGATTGGGAAGTACAGTGGCAAAAAGAAGGAGATTCGTTAGCTCGATATCTAGTCCGCATTGGCGAAATGACAGAATCCATAAAAATTATTCAACAGGCTCTAGAAGGAATTCCGGGGGGGCCTTATGAAAATTTAGAAATCCGATACTTTGATCGAGAAAGGAATCCAGAATGGAATGACTTTGACTATCGATTTATTAGTAAAAAACCTTCTCCTACATTTGAATTGCCAAAACAAGAACTCTATGTAAGAGTTGAAGCCCCAAAAGGGGAATTGGGAATTTTTTTGATAGGAGATCAGAGTGGTTTTCCTTGGAGGTGTAAAATTCGACCGCCCGGTTTTATCAATTTGCAAATTATTCCTCAGTTAGTTAAAAGAATGAAATTGGCAGATATTATGACAATACTAGGTAGTATAGATATCATTATGGGAGAAGTTGATCGTTAAAATGATAATTGATAAAATAGAAGTACAAGATATAAATTCTTTTTCTAGATTGGAACTTTTAAAACAGGCTTATGGAATTCTATGGATACTTATTCCTGTTTTTACTCCTGTATTGGGAATAACAATGGGTGTACTAGTAATTGTATGGTTAGAAAGAGAAATATCTGCAGGGCTACAACAACGTATTGGACCTGAATACGCGGGGCCATTAGGAGTTCTGCAAGCTTTAGCTGATGGGACAAAATTACTTTTCAAAGAAAACCTCTTTCCATCTAGAGGAGATACTCGTTTATTTAGTATCGGACCTTCCATAGCGGTCATATCCATTTTATTAAGCTATTTGGTAGTTCCTTTTGGTTCTCGCCTTGTTTTATCGGACCTCAATATCGGTGTTTTTTTATGGATTGCCATTTCCAGTATTGCTCCCATTGGCCTTCTTATGTCAGGATACGGATCAAATAATAAATATTCTTTTTTAGGTGGTCTACGAGCTGCTGCTCAATCGATTAGTTATGAAATACCATTAACTTTATGTGTGTTATCAATATCTCTACGTGCGAGTCGTTAAGACATAAAAATTTGTCTACTTGTTCCTTTCTATTTTATAGTAAGGGGGCGGGACAAGTTCAGTAAATATCTTCATTTTTTATTCAATATTTAGCTGGATGAACTAAACCCGAGAGTTATATGAGTGAAAGAAAACAGCTTAAACTAGCTGTAAAAAGAAAGATTGAGTCTCATTTTCTATGTATAAATGTTAGAGAGCCGAACAGAAATAAACATAAGCAAACGAAAACCTTTACCCCAAGATTGGGTAACTAGTCATCCTGACTTGAAGCGGGCTAAAAATATACACTATAGTGGAGTTTTCATTATCATTTGTATGTATTATCATACATGGATTAACTTAACGTAACGCATGATTGAACAAAAACGAGTGGATGAGTAGAAACACCAAGATACACAAAGGATTTGTAATAGAGATTATGTAAACGAATAAGAATATTTATGCATAATGTACAAAGAATATTAATTAGGGCTTTAAGTTAGTAGAAATGATTAGACAGTACTCCCTACAATTCCGATCCCGAGTATGCTCCTATCCGTCGATTAACTAAATGACTATTGGAAACGAAATAATCCTTTGTTTTGATTTTGCAAATCAACTTTTCGAAGAAACAGAAAGAAGATATAGAAACGACAAAAAAGAAAAAGAAAAAGAAGAAATACAATTAAAGTATAAAAACTTTTTTTTATTCTTTCTTTATACTTTTATTTGTTCTATATTCATATAGATAGAATTCAGATCATAATTTATGAATTAATGTATAATTCTTTTCGTCTGTAAAAAGGAAAGGTTCTTGATATCTTTATAACGAGTATTTGATTGAATAATTAAGTTATTACTCAATAAAAAGAATTTCAAAATCTTTTTTTCAATTATTAAAGCAAAGGACGAGATCAATTCAGAAGCACTTTAATTTATATTAATTCTAATTAATTTAATAATAGATATAATTTTTAAAGCAGAACAAATAGAATTCAATTGGTCTAATTCGGGATCGTACAATATCTTTTTTCTTTATCTATCTTATAAACATATTAAAAGAAAAAGACTCGACCCTTAGATTTATTTAAGGTCCTCAAGGAGCCGTATGCAGTGAAAATCTCATGTACGGTTCTGGAATAGCGATGGAAACTCTGATGGTACCGCCGACTATGATTATCTAACAGTTCAAGTGCAGTTGATATAGTTGAGGCACAATCAAAATATGGTTTTTGGGGATGGAATTTGTGGCGTCAACCTATAGGGTTTATTATTTTTATAATTTCTTCCCTAGCAGAATGTGAAAGATTACCTTTTGATTTACCAGAAGCAGAAGAAGAATTAGTAGCAGGTTATCAAACCGAATATTCGGGTATCAAATTTGGTTTATTTTATGTTGCTTCTTATTTAAACCTATTAGTTTCTTCATTATATGTAACAGTGCTTTATTTGGGAGGCTGGACTATCTCTATTCCGCACATATTTTTATATGAGTTTTTTGAAATAAATAAACCGTATGGTTGTGGTGTTTTTGAACTCACAATTGATATCTTTATTACATTAGCTAAAACTTATTTGTTCTTGTTCATTCCTATCACAACAAGATGGACTTTACCTAGGATAAGAATGGACCAGCTATTGAATCTTGGATGGAAATTTCTTTTACCTCTTTCTCTTGGTAATCTATTATTAACAACTTCTTCTCAACTATTTTCACTATAAAAGGCAAAGGATATCCTATATTTCCAACTTGGATCAAACACGATAAATAAAAAAATATATATATATTCACGATATGTTCCCTATGTTAACCGGGTTCATGAATTATGGTCAACAAACAGTACGAGCTGCAAGGTACATTGGCCAAAGTTTCATGATTACCCTATCCCACATAAATCGTTTACCCATAACTATTCAATATCCTTATGAAAAAGTAATCACCGCGGAGCGTTTCCGCGGTCGAATCCATTTTGAATTTGATAAATGTATTGCTTGTGAAGTATGTGTTCGTGTATGTCCTATAGATCTACCCGTCGTTGATTGGAAATTGGAAACTGATATTCGGAAGAAACGATTACTTAATTACAGTATTGATTTCGGACTCTGTATATTTTGTGGTAACTGTGTTGAGTATTGCCCAACAAACTGTTTAGCAATGACGGAAGAATATGAACTTTCTACTTATGATCGTCACGAATTGAATTATAATCAAATAGCTCTGGGCCGTTTACCGATAGTAGTAATTGATGATTATACAATTAGAACTATTTTGAATTCGCCTCAAATAAAAAATCAGGAAATCCTCGATTAAAGAAAAATTTGGAATTACTTCAGTAATTTATATCTCTGACGTTATTTCGAATTCGAAAGGGTTCATTTCGTATTCGAGCTGCTCTATTCAGATAAAACATGAAATTTGTACAAAAACTGTACCCACATTAATTCATACCCCCTACAATTTAATTAATTAATGCGAGGAGAAATTTCTTATGAATCATTAAATCAACTATTTTTGCTGGTCTGGTCTCAATAAGGTCATGAAAAATTTTTTTTATCTCTTATCCTACATATAATGGATTTGCATGGACCCATACATGATTTTCTTTTAATCTTTCTGGGATTAGGTCTTATCTTAGGCGGTATAGGAGTAGTATTACTTATAAACCCAATTTTTTCTGCCTTTTCATTAGGATTAGTTCTTGTTTCTATATCCCTATTCTATATTCTATCAAATTCCTATTTTGTAGCTGCTGCACAGCTCCTTATTTATGTGGGAGCTATAAATGTTTTAATCATATTTGCTGTAATGTTTATGAACGGTTCAGAATATTACAAAGATTTTCATCTTTGGACCGTCGGGAATGGTGTTACTTTGTTGGTTTGTACAAGTATGTTTGGTTTACTAATGACTACTATTACAGATATGTCATGGTACGGGATTATTTGGACTACAAGGTCAAACCAGATTATAGAACATGATTTGATAAGTAATAGTCAACAAATTGGAATTCATTTATCGACAGAGTTTTTTCTTCCCTTTGAATTCATTTCGATAATTCTTTTAGCCGGTTTGATAGGTGCAATTTCCGTGGCGCGCCAATAATAATAAATAATTATATTGACTTATCAACAGCAATCCAAATCAAATTTCATTCTGTGTTATCAGAGTTATCAGATTTATTTCCAGAATTTTAAATTGTTTATGTCGAAAATCGAAATTCTTTTTATTCCCAATTTATTTGTTCCATACTTTACTTTGTTTTTATATTCTCGTAAATTGAATGGGTTGTCTTGTTATTCATGTTATATTGAAATTAATAAGGAGTTGTTCAATGATGCTGGAACATGTACTTGTTTTGAGTGCCTACTTATTTTCTATCGGTATCTATGGATTGATCACCAGCCGAAATATGGTTAGAGCTCTTATGTGTCTTGAACTTATACTGAATGCGGTTAATATAAATTTAGTAACGTTTTCTGATTTTTTTGATAGCCGCCAATTAAAAGGAAATATTTTCTCCATTTTTGTTATAGCCATTGCAGCCGCCGAAGCAGCTATTGGACCAGCTATTGTATCGTCAATTTATCGTAATAGAAAATCAATTCGTATCAATCAATCGAATTTGTTAAATAAGTAGTATGAATTAATATTAACCATACAAATTAGAATATTCATAAATTCGAATTAGCGTATATTATACATTCTGTATGATCTTATTTGCGAAAATATAAGAAATAAAAGTATCTTGGTTCTCTCTTATGAGTCGATCCATAAGTAGATTGATTAGAAAAATTCTGAGAAATCAAAATCATTGATTCATCTAGTATCTAAATATATGATTCATTTACAACTTTACTAGATCGAAAATTTTTTATTAAAAAAATTATAGAGAGATCCAATGTCACATTCTGTAAAGATTTATGATACGTGTATAGGGTGTACTCAATGTGTCCGAGCTTGCCCCACAGATGTATTAGAAATGATACCTTGGGAGGGGTGTAAAGCCAAGCAAATTGCTTCCGCTCCAAGAACAGAGGATTGTGTGGGTTGTAAAAGATGTGAATCCGCGTGTCCAACGGATTTCTTGAGTGTTCGGGTTTATTTGTGGCATGAAACAACTCGAAGTATGGGTCTAGCTTATTGATACGTTCCAAAAAACCTGATTTGAATACGACTACATTTGATTTTTTTACCTTTACCGACAAAAGCGCGTGCTCAAATATATTTTTTTGAGCACGCGCTTTTCTGGTCCAAGTGTATTTTATTTTTACTACGAATCTTTTTCCTTGGTTAACGATAGTTGTAGTTTTTCCAATATTTGCGGGCTCCCTAATTTTATTTTTTCCTCATAGAGGAAATAAGGTAATTAGGTGGTATACTATTTCTATATGTATAATAGAACTCCTTCTAACAACCTATGCATTCGGGTATCATTTCCAATTGGACGAGCCCTTAATCCAACTGATAGAGGATTATAAATGGAGCCCTTTTTTTTCTTTTTCCTGGAGATTGGGAATAGACGGAATTTCTATAGGACCCGTTTTGCTAACGGGGTTTATCACTACTTTAGCTACTTTAGCGTCTCGGCCGGTTACTCGAGAGTCCCGATTATTCCATTTTCTGCTGTTAGCAATGTATAGCGGTCAAATTGGACCATTTTCTTCTCAAGACATTTTACTTTTTTTCATCATGTGGGAATTAGAATTAATTCCTGTTTATATACTTATATCCATGTGGGGAGGAAAGAAACGTTTGTATTCAGCGACAAAATTTATTTTGTACACTGCGGGAAGTTCTGCCTTTTTATTAATGGCAATTCTCGGTATTTGTTTAGCTGGTTCTAATGAACCAACATTAAATTTTGAAACATCAGCTAATCAATCGTATCCTATAGAACTCGAAATTCTCTTCTATATTGGATTTTTTATTGCTTTTGCTGTTAAATCACCGATTATACCCTTACATACTTGGTTACCAGACACTCATGGAGAGGCACATTACAGTACTTGTATGCTTCTAGCCGGAATCTTATTAAAAATGGGAGCGTATGGATTGGTTCGGATAAATATGGAATTACTGCCCCGCGCCCATTCTCTATTTTCTCCTTGGTTGATGATAGTTGGCACAATTCAAATAATCTATGCAGCTTCAACATCTCCTGGTCAACGTAATTTAAAAAAAAGAATAGCTTATTCCTCCGTATCTCATATGGGTTTCATAATTATAGGACTTAGTTCTATAAGCGATACAGGACTCAACGGGTCCATTTTACAAATAATTTCTCATGGATTTATTGGTGCTGCACTTTTTTTCTTGGCAGGAACAAGTTATGATCGAATACGTCTCGTTTATCTTGATGAAATGGGCGGAATGGCTATCACAATTCCAAAAATATTTACGACTTTCAGTATCTTATCAATGGCCTCGCTTGCATTACCGGGCATGGGCGGTTTTATTGCAGAATTGATAGTATTTTTTGGAATACTTACTAGCCAAAAATATCTTTTAATGTCCAAAATACTAATTACTTTTGGAATGGCAATTGGAATAATATTAACTCCTATTTATTCATTATCTATGTTACGTCAGATGTTCTATGGATACAATCTTTTTAATACCCAAAACTCTTATTTTGTTGATTCCGGGCCGCGAGAATTGTTTCTTTCGATCTCTATTCTTTTCCCTGTAATATCTATTGGCATTTATCCAGATTTTGTTTTCTCACTATCAGTTGATAAAGTCGAAGCTCTTCTATCTAATTTTTTTTATCCATAGTTTTCGCGAGTAAACCAAGAAATCAAATAAAAATATGATGATTTTTAAAATTGTTTGTTGGACAATGAAACATAAGTACTTTTCTTATTTGAAGTTTGAGTAAAATAAAAGTTATATTATAATCAGGTATATAATCAAGTGAGAACCTTTTGAATTAAGTAATGGAAATGAAAAAAATCAAAGCAAAGGGTTCTCGCTTGATTCCACCAAGTTTTCTTATATACTTTCCTATGTTTTTTTATTTTTCAAGTACTTTCTTCAATTCAATTAGATGTTAATGTAAATGAACCATAACTATGTAATCCTATTCCTAATAAATTAACCCCAAAATAGCATATCCAAATTATAAGAAAGCCCATCGAGGCCACAATTGCAGAATTTTCACTTTTAAAAATTTTATTTGTTCGAATATGTAAATAAATTGCAAATACGGTCCAAGTAATAAATGCCCAAGTCTCCTTTGGATCCCAATTCCAATATGACCCCCATGCTTCATTAGCCCATACTGCTCCCGAAAGAATACCTACCGTTAAAAAGATAAACCCTAGACTAATAATACGATAACTCCAAAAATCTAATTGTTCAATCAATTGAAACCTGTAATAATTCCTAAAAAAAAGAAAAAAAGTATTTAAAGTATTTATTAAACGATTCTTTTTTTCTATTATGTATATAATCTCGCCCGGCGAAAATGGCTCGTTTACGAAATTTTTGCTTTTAATAAAATGAAGTATGAAGCTTTTAAATGTAATAACTAGAAGAGCTAGTGATAATAATGATCCGCATAAAAGAGCTGCATATCCCAATACCATCATACTTACGTGCATCATTAACCAATGGGATTGAAGAGCGGGTACTAATATTTCTGATTGATTCATTTCAGTTAAAAGGCCTGACGTAGCAAAACCTTGGGTAAAAATAGCACTTGGCGCGGTTATTGCGTTTAAATTTAAATAAGTTTTATTTTTTTTTAAATACGGAACCATATGAATACTCGAGAAACTCCATGAAAGAAAAATTAATGATTCATATAAATTACTTAATGGAAAATGTTGCAAATAAATCCAACGAGTAACTAATAATCCTGTTATACAAGAAAAAGCGGACCTCATACCCTTTTCTGACGAATCAGATAGTCCTACGATTTCGTCTACTACTAAGGGTAGCAAATGAATTATAATTACAATTGAAACGACTGAAAAGGATATATGTGTAAATATATGCTCTAAAGTTGAAAATATCATAACAAATTTAAAATAAAAAAGGAGGGATTTCAGTTCAATTTCAATTATAGGATAATTGAATTGAACTCGGTAGTTGAACTTATTCTAGTAATTACTTTTTTAGAAGATGATACGACATGCCGCCACTCGGACTCGAACCGAGATGCTCTAGCACTGCTTCCTAAGAGCAGCGTGTCTACCGATTTCACCATAGCGGCTTGTTCAAAATCACAATAACCCCTTTTTTATTCAATTGTCCAGATAAATTTCTTGAAAGGGTTTTTATTTTTTTAATATCGATGGGGATTCTTATTTTCCCCATCATAAAAACGATAAAACATACTCAAAAGACAGGTTAAATCTTCTTATTGCGTTTATTCTTTATTTCAAAGAAACAAGAATTTTTGAATTCTAAAAGCAAAACAAATGAAATTTATCATTGTTATTGATTGCGTCAAAACAAAGCATTAGAGAATCTAAATTTTTCCTTCTATATTAACTATTAATATTATTGGAATAAAATTATATATATTTAGTTTTTTTTTTATAACTTCTAATATAAAACTTATAAAGACATTATAAACAATTTACAAGTAAGTAGAAACAAATTACTTTTCGAATCAAAGCAACTCAGGTTTTTCTAATCTTTTATTATTTGTTTGTTGCATAAAAAAAACTTTTTGAATTCCTTGTAGAAAGAGATTTACCTAATGAAAAAGCTTTCAATGCTGCCCAATATCCTTTCTTTTTCCAAAGATTTTTACGGATACGTTTTTTTGAGATAGAAGTACGTTTTTTCGGAACTGCCATTAAAAAATATAAGAAGTTTTTAATTTCTATAATTGGATGTCAAAGACATCTATTATTCAAAAAAACCAATTGGTTTTGACTATTAATTATCCGGCTCTTTATTTATTTTCTAGCCAGTATACCCCTTATAAAAATATGAATATAGAAAAATAAAAATTGCGTAAATATAAAATATAAAATATAGTAGTAAAAAAAAAAAAAGGCTGTGTACCCTTCTTTATATCTCTGTATAATTTCTTTTTGTTGTCCTACCTGTATTTATACAGGTAAAAAATGAGCTAAAATACAAAAAAAAAAGAAAAAAGTTTTAATAAACCAACCCCCGTACCTTATTCATTTTTAAATGAAAAAATGAATTTAATTGGCACAAAGAGTACAATTTTCATCTAATTTTAAAAAGTGCAAGAGACTAGTACTTAATCTATTCAACTTCTAAAAGCTATTTTAGAAATTCCTACTTTCTTTTTAGGGAACGCCAAGTATTGGATGTTATGGTTTGAAGATCCTAGCTTTTACTAAAAAAATAATTGTCTTTTATTACAATAAAAGACAATTAATTCAGTTCCAAAAATCTAGTGGTTTATGAATAAGCCAACAAAAAAAAATAACTTTTCTGGTAAAAATTATAATTTTTTATGATTCAATTTATTTTGGTGTAATTTTTTATCCTTGTTCTATAGATAATAGATATATAAATTATTGTAATAATACGTACCAATAATTAAGCCTATAAACTTCTATATTTTTTCTATTTTAATTTTTTTTTTATTAACTGACCCCTTTCATTTCAAAAAAACTAAGAGCCGGTAAATCAGAAACAATTAATTAACATAAAAATTATTTTTTTTATGCAATATACATATCAATATTCATGGATTATACCTTTTATTCCCCTTTCAGTTCCTATATTAATAGGAGCAGGACTTCTACTTTTTCCCACCGCAATAAACGATCTTCGCCGTATGTGGGTTTTTCCTAGTATTTTATTCTTAAGTATAGTTATGCTTTTTTCAACCTATCTGGCTATTCAACAAATGACTAACCCTTCTATCTATCTATCTATATGGTCGTGGACTATCAATAATGACTTTTCTTTAGAATTTGGTTATTTAGTTGACCCACTTACTTCTATTATGTTAATATTAATCACTACTGTTGGAATTCTGGTTCTTATTTACAGTGATCATTATATGTGTCATGATCAGGGATATTTGAGGTTTTTTGCTTATATGAGTTTTTTCAATACGTCAATGTTAGGATTAGTTACTAGTTCTAATCTGATACAAATTTATTTTTTTTGGGAATTCGTTGGAATGTGTTCTTATCTATTAATAGGGTTTTGGTTCACCCGGCCTACTGCAGCGAATGCTTGTCAAAAAGCGTTTGTGACGAATCGCGTTGGAGATTTTGGTTTATTATTAGGAATTTTAGGCTTTTATTGGATAACGGGCAGTTTAGAATTTCGGGATTTATTTGAAATATTCAATAACTTGGTTTATAATAATGAAGGTAATTTTTTCTTTTATACTTTATGTGCCTTTCTTTTATTTGCTGGTGCAATTGCTAAATCTGCTCAATTTCCCCTTCATGTATGGTTACCCGATGCTATGGAAGGGCCTACCCCTATTTCAGCTCTTATACACGCTGCCACTATGGTCGCGGCCGGAATTTTTCTTGTCGCCCGGCTTCTCCCGCTTTTAATAGTTTTACCTTCCATAATGAAGCTAATAGCTTTGATAGGTATAATAACATTATTTTTAGGGGCCACTTTAGGTCTTGCTCAAAAAGATATTAAGAAGGGTTTAGCTTATTCTACAATGTCTCAATTAGGATATATGATGTTGGCTCTTGGTATGGGTTCTTATCAAGCGGCTTTGTTTCATTTGATCACTCATGCTTATTCTAAAGCATTGTTGTTTTTAGGCTCCGGATCTATTATTCATTCAATGGAAACTATTGTTGGCTATTCTCCAGATAAAAGCCAGAATTTGGGTCTTATGGGAGGTTTAAAAAAACAGGTACCTATTACAAAAACATCTTTTTTAGTAGGTACACTTTCTCTTTGTGGTATTCCGCCCCTTGGATGTTTTTGGTCCAAAGATGAAATTCTTAATGATAGTTGGTTGTATTCACCGATTTTTGCAATAATCGCTTTTTCCACTGCGGGATTAACGGCATTTTATATGTTTAGGATATATTTACTTACTTTTGAGGGCCATTTAAATGTTTATTTTCAAACTTATAGTGTGAAAAAAAAAAGCTCGGTCTATTCAACATCTTTATGGGGTCGAGAAGGACAAGGGATGATTCAAACCAACTTTTCCTTATTACCTTTATTAATAAGGAATAATGATAAGTCAATTCCTTTTTTTTTCAAAAAAAAAAATCGACTTAATAGTAATGGAAAAAGTATCACGGTGCCCTTCTTTACTATTTCTGATTTCGAGACTAAGAACAGTTTTTCCTATCCCCATGAATCGGACAATACTATGTTATTTCCTATGCTTGTATTAGGTTTATTTACTTTGTTCATTGGAGTCATAGGAATTCCTTTATTCTATCAATCCAATGAAAAAGGAATGCAGTTGGATATATTATCCAAAGCGTTAACTCCGTCTATAAACCTTTTACATCAAAATAAAAAAATATTGATGAGTTGGGATTGGTATGAATTTATAACAAATGCAACTTTTTCAGTCAGTATAGCTTCTTGCGGAATCCTGATAGCATTTTTTTTATATAAGCCCGTTTATTCATCTTTACAAAATTTATATTTCTTTAATTCATTTGTTAAAATTATTTCTAAGAAACTGAAAATTTTTGGTGATAAAACAATATATGTAATATATGCTTGGTCATATAATCGTGGTTATATTGATTTTTTCTATAGAAACTTCTTAACTCAAGGTATAAGAGTTTTTTCTGAAGTAATTAATTTTTTTGATAGGCGCCTAAGTGATGGAATTACAAATGGGTTTGGTATTTCAAACTTTTTAGTAGGAGAAATTTTTAAATATGTAGGGGGTGG